AGTGAAGACCCGATTAGAAATGATATAGATAAAAACACTCTTAGTGGGAGTGATAGTGACAATTCTAGTTACAGTAATGTTGATCATTTAGTCGGCGTTAGAGACATTCATAATTTCGTACCTGATGATACTTTTTTAGTTAGGGATAATAATAGGGACAGTTATTTCATATGTTTTGATATTGAAAATCAAATTTTTGAGATTGACAATGCTCATTCTTTTCTAAGTGAACTAGAAAGCTCTTTTTCTAATTCTCGGAATTTTTGTTATCTAAATAGTGTATCTAATAGTGATGATCCCCACTATGATCCTTACATATATGATACTAAATATAGTTGGAATAAACACATTACTAGCTGTATTGACAGCTATTTTCGTTCTCAAATTTGTATTGATAGTTACATTTTAAGTGGTATTGTCAATTACAATGACAATTACATTTCTAGTTACATTTTTGATGAAAGCAGAAATAGTAGTGAAACCCAGAGTTCAAGTATAAAAACGAGTCCGGCTGGTAGTGAGTTAACTATAACAGAAACGGAAAATTCTAATGATCTAGATTTTACTCAAAAATATAGGCATTTATGGGTTCAATGCGAAAATTGTTATGGATTAAATTATAAGAAATTTTTGAAATCAAAAATGAATATTTGCGAACACTGTGGACATCATTTGAAAATGAGTAGTTCAGATAGAATAGAACTTTTGATTGATCCGGGTACTTGGGTTCCTATGGATGAAGATATGGTCTCTGTGGATACCATTGAATTTCCGTTGGAAGAGGAATCTTACAAAGAGCGTATTGATTCTTATCAAAGAAAAACAGGATTAACTGAGGCTGTTCAAACAGGCATAGGTCAACTAAACGGTATTCCCATAGCAATTGGGGTTATGGATTTTCAGTTTATGGGGGGTAGTATGGGTTCCGTAGTTGGCGAGAAGATCACTCGTTTGATCGAATATGCTACCAATCAGTTTTTGCCTCTTATTCTAGTGTGTGCTTCCGGAGGAGCACGCATGCAAGAAGGAAGTTTGAGCTTGATGCAAATGGCTAAAATAGCTTCCGCTTTATATGATTATCAATCAAAGAAAAAGTTATTCTATGTATCAATCCTTACATCTCCTACTACTGGTGGGGTGACAGCCAGTTTTGGTATGTTGGGCGATATCATTATTGCCGAACCCAATGCCTACATTGCATTTGCGGGTAAAAGAGTAATTGAACAAACATTGAATACGACAGTACCTGAGGGCTCACAAACGGCTGAATATTTATTCCATAAGGGCCAATTCGACCTAATCGTACCACGTAATCTTTTAAAAGACGTTCTGAGTGAGTTATTTCAGCTCCACGCTTTCTTTTCTCTGAATCAAAATTCAATCAAGCGGATCCTTAATAAAAAAAATATATTAATTAATCAAAATATAAATTATTATTTTTTTTTTATAAAACGAGTAGTTATTTAGTTTATAGAAATCAAAGCCAAAATCCATTCTACGGATTTTGGCTTGGTAGCATTTGATGACATAAGATTTAATTGTAAAAATAATTATGCGGATCATTTTTTTTTTACCGACATTCCCGATTACTAATCAGTAAAAACCTCTATCAAAAAAAAAAGAATGCATTCCTTCTTCCGCTAAATTAAAATTAGGCAAGGAGAATAAAGCGAATTTCGCGTTCTCTTCTTATGTGTATATAATTAAAATATAGAAAATTTAAAAGTGAAAAGTACAGAATCTTGCATCTTTCGATATTTTTTTAGAATCCCCAGTTTTACTAAGACTCCCTATTCCCGGATCGGATTGTAACAAATTTTTCAGGAAGTTGTAAGAAACTCTTTCTTTATTTTATTCCATTTTATGAAATTCAAATTATAAGACAAAAACAAGATAATAAAAAAGGCGATTATCATATATATATATATTTCATGTAGAAAGATGAAAAATTATATTTATTTAGTTCGACATTCCTTGCACTTATTTTATTATATTTATATATTTTTTATTATATCACATATACTCACTTAGATATGCTTAGTATAATTCTATATGAATTATAAATAATGATTATAAGATACCTTTATAACAATATAAATAACAATATAACAATAACAGGTAAAAATAGTAAATCCAGGTATCCATTTTATGACAAATTTACCCTCTTTTTTTGTGCCTTTCGTGGGCCTAATATTGCCGGCAATTGCGATGGCTTCTTTATCTCTTCATATTCAAAAAAACAAGATTTTTTAGATATCGATATGATGGGGCTAAATCTCATCTATTTTGTTTTTTTTTTTCAAGATTTAGACTTAGACCATAACACAGATATCTATTTCTTAGAATAAAATATGTGATGTGGTTTCCCCCGAACATAAAGAAACTATTATTGTTATTCGTGTGTAAACATGATATATGAGTAAATAAATTATAGCTATTTGCAACGAAATCAAATCGGGATCGGGGCGAATGCCTTAAATGTAAAGTGAATATATCTATATGTATGTGGATATCTATAGGAAATCATGCGAAATGGATATTATTATTTTATATCTAACCAATTCGATGAATTACTCCTAAAATAAAAGTTCACATCAGAATAGTGCTAGTTGATGAGAGTTATTTCGGAAACACACAAAAAGTCAAATTAATTTGGGTTATTCTCTCAATTTCAATAAAATGCAACTAGATCTAGTATGAATTGGCGATCAGAACATATATGGATAGAACTTATAGCGGGGTCTCGAAAAACAAGTAATTTCTGCTGGGCCTTTATCCTTTTTTTAGGTTCATTAGGGTTTTTATTAGTTGGAATTTCCAGTTATCTTGGTAGAAATTTGATATCTTTATTTCCGCCTACGCAAATCATTTTTTTTCCACAGGGGATCGTGATGTCTTTCTACGGAATTGCGGGTCTCTTTATTAGCTCTTATTTGTGGTGCACAATTTCGTGGAATGTAGGTAGTGGTTATGATCGGTTCGATAGAAAAGAAGGAATAGTGTGTATTTTTCGTTGGGGATTTCCTGGAAAAAATCGTCGCATCTTCCTCCAATTCTTTATGAAAGATGTCCAGTCCATCAGAATAGAAGTGAAAGAGGGTATTTATGCTCGTCGTGTCCTTTATATGGAAATCAGAGGCCATGGCGCTATTCCTTTGACTCGTACTGATGAGAATTTGACTCCACGAGAACTTGAGCAAAAAGCTGCTGAATTGGCTTATTTCTTGCGTGTACCAATTGAAGTATTTTAAAAAATGAATTGAAACTGAAATGAAAAGAATGAATGCTTTTTTTCTTTTCAATAGAGAGATTATATCTTGTAGATTCTCTTTTTTTTTGTTTTGTCAATCAATTTTTCTTTTTATCCCTTTTTGTACTTCTTAATTACCAAACGATTGGGATGCTTATAACGATAGCTTTTTTGTCTTGTTTTGGTAGTCATTTTTTTTATCAGAATCACAATATTCTTCAGAAAATTCTCTCAATTATTCCCGGACTATGCGTCGTTTTTTTTTTTTTCAAAAAATTGGATATTTTGATAGAAAGAGAGTTCTTTCGTTTCAAAATCTGAATAATATTTGTTACTTGAAGGGGCTCTTTCATGCATTTCTTTATTGAAAGGGGTCACTCTCTTCGAATTTTAGCAAGTGATAGATTTGGAAACAATCTCTTTATTCGAAGTGGATTCTTTTTTATTCCATTTCTGTATTATTTATAAATTCAAGTACTAACCGCTGAATCATACACAAAAAAAGCGGGGAATAGATTCGTGGGCTCGATAACTTGTAATAGAACTGATCCTTGATAGGAATATTAGTTAGTATCGTATAGCGTCAACGAATGGGGTGAGTTCATTAAAAATTCAAAGACGGAAAAATGGCAAAAAAGAAAGCATTCATTCCCCTTCTATATCTTGCATCTATAGTATTTTTGCCCTGGTGGATCTCTCTCTCATTTACTAAAAGTCTGGAATCTTGGGTTACTAATTGGTGGGATACTAGGCAATCCGAAATTTTTTTGAATGATATTCAAGAAAAGAGTATTCTAAAAAAATTCATAGAATTAGAGGAACTCTTACTCTTGGACGAAATGATAAAGGAATACCCGGGAACACATCTAGAAAAGCTTCGTATCGGAATCTACAACGAAACGATCCAATTGATCAAGATGCACAATGAAGATTGTATCCATACGATTTTGCACTTCTCGACAAATATGATCTGTTTCGTTATTCTAAGTGGTTATTCTATGCTAGGTAATGAAGAACTTGTTATTCTTAACTATTGGGTTCAAGAATTTCTATATAACTTAAGCGACACAATCAAAGCCTTTTCCATTCTTTTAGTAACTGATTTATGTATAGGATTCCATTCGCCCCACGGTTGGGAACTAATGATTGGATCTGTCTACAAAGATTTTGGATTTGCTCATAATGATCAAATTATATCCGGTCTTGTTTCTACCTTTCCGGTCATTCTAGATACAATTTTAAAATATTTGATTTTCCGTTATTTAAATCGTGTATCTCCCTCACTTGTAGTGATTTATCATTCAATGAATGACTGAAAAATGATTCACTGATCCAATTAGAATGGTTGGTTGTTACTTTGTACATAAGCAAAACATTCAAAACTGTACTTATTCTTTTTACTCATACAAGGGATTCGATTCCTCCTATATTCTATTCCATTACAATAAAATTCTTTTAGTACATAGCAGAATCATAGATAGGGAACTATACTAGACTAAGAACCCACCTAATTTTATTGTATAAATTTTCGATACCAATGATTGGACCATGCAAACTATAAATACCCTTTTTTCTTGGATAAAGGAAGAGATTACTCGATCCATTTCCGTATCGCTCATGATATATATAATAACTGGGGCACCCGTTTCAAATGCCTATCCCATTTTTGCACAGCAGGGTTATGAAAATCCACGCGAAGCGACCGGCCGTATTGTATGTGCCAATTGCCATTTAGCTAATAAACCCGTGG